AAAATTATACAAAACTATATATGAGTCACCACTCCCTCCCTTATTTCTTTTTTTATTTCCTTAATTTTATTTTATTTGATTAGAACGAAGTTCCTTAAAAACCTCCGCCTTCTTTAAAATATCATGAACAGTTCCTGTAGGTTGAGCGCCTTTTTCGAGGAAGTATAGAATAGCCGGAACATTTAAATAAGTTTGATTCTTTATCGGATCATAAAAACCCACTTTCCGAAGATCTCTTCCTTCTCTTCGGGATCGAACATCAATTGCAACGATTCGATAGACGGCTCATTGGGATAGATGTAGATGAACAATACCCCCCCCCTAGAAACGTATAGGAGGTTTTCTCCTCGTACGGCTCGAGAAAAAATGATTCGAAGTTATTTCGATGTATAGAATTAGAATTATAGTATAGAATTCTAATGGCAAATGGGTCCATAAAATCATCAAATAAATTAGACTATAATTTAAGTCCTTTTTTTCTTCTTCCTTCCTGAAAAAGAAAAAAATCATTTGTACTCATAACTCAAGTTGGATAACTCTCAAATAGCTCAAAGAAAAATCTTTAGGCATTTATTTCATTTATTGAGTGGTCTCTAACCCCCTTTTTTGTTTGTCTCATTTAAAAACTATTTGAATTCTTCATTCTGATCCAGCAGTTATTGAGACAATTCAAACGGTGTTTCCTTGTTCTGGGATCCTTTATCTTTGTTTTGAATCATTAGGTTTAGACATTACTTCGGCGATCCTTAATCCTTTCAAAACGGCAGCAACATACCTTTTTTGTGATTTCTTTCTATCAAAGAATCATATGAACGGTGGATTCCCGCGTGATACATTTTGGATCGAAAGAATTTTATCAATTCCAACAATTTTTCCTTTTTGAGTGGAAACTTGCTCGAATTGGATTCTTTCGATTTCTATATCGAAGATATACTTACGAAGTTGTTCCAATTTATTGATTGGCATTAACCCTAGATCCCTGCCCCCGAGAAATGAATCAATACTTTCTACTCGAGCTCCATCATGTACTATTTACATTACAACCCAACAAAAAAGAGGGGTTCTAGTGGAACAGAACAAACGATGTCGAGCCAAGAGCACCCTCATTCCTATATAAAATGGTGGAATGTAAGAATCCACAACGGATCGTGTCCTTCAAGTCGCACGTTGCTTTCTACCACATCGTTTCAAACGAAGTTTTACCATAACATTCCTCTAAGTTGGAACCGGTATGGAAATGATTCAATTCTGGAATCATGAATAGTCATCGGTTCAGTCGGTACATAGTAATCTATATTTTTTCTCTTCTATATAGATGGATAGATATTTTTCTGAAGGAATCTCAACAAGAATTCAACTTAACTCCATATTTTATTGTATGAATACACAACATTTTTTTATAAAATAAAAAAAAAAAAAATAACATAAAACAAATAAGACGAATAAATAAGTTTTTTTTATTTGCCTCTTCAAGTGACTCAATAGGATAGATTTATCAATCTTACACTTCTTCAAGTACCAAAGATTCAACTCCTAAGGAATCATTAAAAATGGTTTAAAAGTATTTATAATTGAAAAAGTTTCCCACTTTTACACATTATTTGAATCCAATTTTACAGTAAGGACCACATTTGATCATCATAAGAGAAATAAATTTATGTTTCATTTCGAATTGAATCATCAATGATTTCAAGCAAATAGCTAGATCAAACAATAAATCCAATTTACTTTTTTTGAGATGGATAAAAAAGACTGATGCACGGGAAGATTTAAGTCCTTATTCTTTCATCTGAGTGATAAAATAAGAATCAAAAGAATAGGGGGTTTCTTATCTATCAGATAGACTGAACAATTGTCACTGAAATAGAACGATAACAATACATAGAAGCTAAACATTTCCTCATTTTATATTATATGCATTTTTATATTTTGTTTGATTTGAAGTGTAGTAGGCGTAATCTTTCTGTAATCTTGCCATAAAATAAAGTGAATAAAATGGCTGAATCACCCCGGTCTGAATATAGATTTACAATTATTCATTATAGCCAAACAAGAAATCCCTAAAAACTAGGTTCAAAGAAAATCCCTCAGTTACATATGTAACTTGATTCTTTGTTAATGAGATTCGTCCAAACACAGATATTGAAATGAATATCTTCTGCTACTAATTAACTCCTACCTACTCCCAAAATTCTATGAGGATGATGAGTCATAAATCAAAAAAGCCTCTTCTTTTATCGGATGCTAACTATCTTGTATAGGTCCAAAGCCAAACAAGTCCAGATTAAGTCCTTGCTCCTATTTTTTATTTTATCCYNAACCCAKTCTTAAGAAACGTAATCCCATTGATTGAATTCAATTAGTCACTCTTGTTCTTGTTTAGAATTCAAGAGATCCTTAGAATTCGGAGATTCACAGAGAATTAATAACTAGGGCCCCCTCATTTAAAGGTAAAGGATAGAGAATAAGAGATAGGGAATCTAGGGGCTTTTCTTTCGCATTTCCATTCAAAATGCACCATTGAAAATTCAATTAGATATGGGACGTAAGGTTTTTCTAAGTAACTAACTTCCTTCAGTATGAATATGAAGGGACTGAGCATATGATGAAAAGCCCGCCCTACTTTTTTTTTGAATTCAAACCCTTGTGATCTATGTTCCCATCTTACCTGGATTACAACCAGATTCGGTTACATCCGCGTGTCAGTTAAACTAGATTCCAGTTTGTGAAAAAMAAGATATGATTCAGAGAAGAATCATTAAAAATCAGAAACTAGAATCACATTCGATCCAATATTAGACCTTTAAACAGAAAGTTTTTTYAAAAMCACAATCTTTATTCTGATAGAATGGATATGCTCTGGGACGGAAGGATTCGAACCTCCGAATAGCGGGACCAAAACCCGTTGCCTTACCGCTTGGCCACGCCCCATTTCGATTTCTATTCGACACTAATAAAGACTAATATTGGTATTGATTGTTCGTCAATTCCAGTCCAAATATCTATAGAATAAATTAGATTTTGGCTAGGATTTTGACACGTGTAGATATAGAATTAAACTGAATTTATTGATCATTACATATAATTCAATTAAGATATTGTATGAAAGTATGATTTCTTCTATTCTCCTTTGAGAAATGGAGGATTTTTGATTGGGTGAGTTCAAAGAAAAAGAAAKATTTTTTGGTCTACCTTACTTTACTTTCTTTTTCCTTATATCAATAACTCAATCAAAATGCAATTATCTCCAAGAACAAAATGTCTGTTATGCTTAATATCTTTAGTTTGATCTGTATCTGTCTTAATTCTGCCCTTTATTCGAGTAGTTTTTTCGTCGCCAAATTGCCCGAGGCCTATGCTTTTTTGAATCCAATCGTGAATTTTATGCCAGTCATACCGGTGCTCTTCTTTCTCTTAGCCTTTGTTTGGCAAGCCGCTGTAAGTTTTCGATGAGATCTTTAATACTATCCTAGAAAATTCATGATTTATTCGAGGAAAAAAATTCTAACAATTGATAAGATCGGATAAGTCTTACAATATGAACCCTCGATTCAAACATTGAAATTCTTGGAGAGCTGCGATAAATCTGGATCATCCCATTTCCCCATTCTGACCTTTTTCCAGTGAAAGGCCCTAATAGGCTTAGGGTTCCCCACAATATCGAATTGTAGGTATGAAAGAAGATTTTTGTAATAAAAGACTCTTATTACAAATGAATTTKAATTTTTGAACATTCTTTTCTATTGGTAGAAAGTACTTCATTTCTTGGTGTCAAAATAGGATATGTGGTATAAAAATGGAGGATCTATTCTCTTTTTTTTTTCAAAAAATGATTTGGAGATTGTGTAATGCTTACTCTCAAACTCTTTGTTTACACAGTAGTGATATTCTTTGTTTCTCTCTTCATCTTTGGATTCCTATCTAATGATCCGGGACGTAATCCCGGACGTGAAGAATAAAATAAAAAAGGCTTTTTTTTNNNNCGTTTTCCTTACTTKATTTTTCAAATTTCTCGGGATTTTATCTATTCCACGTTTAACTAAGGGTTGGGGAAATTTGAAAGATAAATCAAATATCAAGTCATCGACGGAAAGAGAGGGATTCGAACCCTCGGTACGAATAACTCGTACAACGGATTAGCAATCCGACGCTTTAGTCCACTCAGCCATCTCTCCCAATTGAAAAAAAAANNGATAATTAATTACTATGTTACATTACACATAATGTATAAAGTAAGGTACATTACACATAAAGTAGGGGTTGAAAAAAAGTCTTTCTTTCTCTCTCTTTTTTCTCTCCCTTTATCTTTATTATATAGATAGATACAACTTTTATCAGTAATTCCATTTAGATAAAGTAAGGGCTCAAAAATACAATATAAATAAAAATAAAGAAGACCTCCTTACTTTTAYTTTGTCCGAAAGAGTTTATTCCCATGGCCTGGCCTGGTCAGTACCTAGCCGGGCCCTTTTTTGTTTCAACAAATAATAGATAAAATGATTTATCTGATTTGAAAACAAAAATGTTTGCTATAAAAGCAACAACAAAAAGAAGAAGGACTATTTCCATTCTTATATTATACAAAATCAAAGTGTTATTTCTTATTATCCTTTCTTCCTTTTTTATTTACTTTCTTTTTGACTTTACTGAAATAAAGAAAAAAANGGAAACTGTGGATTCTTACACAATGCATTTTTATGTTAGGATTTCCGCGGTTTTGTCCAGCCGTATCTATCAAAAAAACTCCTCTAGCAAAAGAAAAGACAAAACTTGTTATTTTGTTATTTAAATGAACCCTCTTTTCCTAATCTTATTAAGTCCCCCCAYGAAAAACATTAACACTCTAATTTTCATGATTCTTTTATGATCCTATCTTAATTACGTTCAATTCCCTTGTTCGACAAAAAGTCCATTTGTATACAATAATCGGATTGTAGCGGGTATAGTTTAGTGGTAAAAGTGTGATTCGTTCTATTAACCCCCTTAATAGTTAAGGGGTC